AAAGCCGAAGCCAATAGGAGTACTATTGTGAAAAAGTTAAGACCGCGGGCTCGAGGGCGTAGTTATCTGATAAAAAGACCGACATGTCATATAACAATTGTATTAAAAGATAAATCTAAATCATTTTTAGATCAATCTAAGATTTAGATTCATATAAAAAAAATATGGATGAAAAATAAAATAGAATAGAAAAATATGGGACAAAAAATAAATCCACTTGGTTTCAGACTTGGTACAACTCAAAGTCATCATTCCTTTTGGTTCGCACAACCAAAAAATTATTCTGGGGGCCTACAGGAAGATGCAAAAATACGGAATTGTATCAAGAACTATGTACAAAAAAAAAAGAAAATATCCTCAGGTTTCGAAGGAATTGCACGTATAACAATTAAAAAAAAAATCGATTTGATCCAAGTCATAATCTATATTGGATTCCCAAATTTATTAATAGAGGGGCAAACACGAGGAATCGAAGAATTACAGATGAATGTACAAAAGGAGTTTCATTCTGTAAACCGGAGACTCAACATTGCTATCACAAGAGTTGAAAAACCTTATGGACAACCTAATATTCTTGCAGAATATATAGCTTTACAATTAAAAAATAGAGTTTCGTTTCGAAAAGCAATGAAAAAAGCTATTGAATTAACTGAACAAACAGATACAAAAGGAATTCAAGTGCAAATAGCAGGCCGTATCGACGGAAAAGAAATTGCACGTGTTGAATGGATCAGAGAGGGTAGAGTTCCCCTACAAACAATTCGCGCTAAAATTGATCATTGTTCCTATACAATTCGAACTATTTATGGAGTATTAGGTATAAAAATTTGGATATTTGTAGACGAGGAATAATCAACCTTGTCTTCCCATTCTGTCCAGTGATAAAACAAAAAATGACAAACTCTTTCATTCTTTTTTCGTTAAAAATAAAAAAATGAACAATTCTAATTCTATAAGGTTAAATATAAATTCGATTGATCATTTGGTATAATTGCTATGCTTAGTGTGTGACTCGTTAGTTTTTTCTTTATAGTTTCAAGTTGGGATTCAAAAAAAAAAACAAACTGACCCCTGCTATAAACTTTGTAATTATATAAAATAAACTAATAACCAACTTATTGCTTCGTATTGTCGAGATCCCAAGAAACAGTCACTATATGAATGAGTGGATCTATCATATGGTTGTAGCAACTGAAATTCTTTCAACAAAAAATAGATCTGATTATGGGTTGTAAAGAAAAAAAAAAAAATAAAAATAAAGGGATGTGGATAAATGGAAGGATGATAGAAAGAAAGAACAAAAATATCAATGATATATGATTCCAATATGTATGGTCTATGAATCACGTCATAAAGGGCAGTGTGATAAAGCATCAATACTGATAATCAATACTGATAAGATAATTATAAATATAAGAATTTAAAAATGAAATAATTAAAAATAGAATAAAATAATAAAGAGCCTTCAGGTTAATAAAAACTGAGGAAATTGACTTGGGAACGAATTTTGTTGGAAGCTCCATTGCAAAGTTCGGACCTAACCATTAATGGAGAAGCTATGGGAACGACAGAACCTGTGACTGCATAGGCTTCTATTGAAAACGAATCCTAATAATTCATTGGGTGGGATGGCGGAACGGACCAAGAAAAAATTGATTTATTCTGAGAGGTTATGAATTGAACCTTCGAATGAAACAGGAAAGAGTAAATATTCGCCCGCGAAACCTCTATTTATTGGATTACAATCTTTTGTCGTAATTCGATAGAGGTAAAAAAAAAAATAAGGAAAGGATTCGTCATGTTATAAAAATAAAAAAGAGAAACATTACATTATCTATAAAGATACATAAATGTACACACACGTCTAGCTGTATTGTATATCTTGTATCTACATCTTCCTTCTTATGTAAGAAATTAAATATCAATAAAAGCCATTACTTGGTGTATTATCTATTAATGTGTACCTATTAATGTGTATCTATAATATTATTTTATTGAATTTGAATCCTTTCATTCGCGAGGAGCTGGATGAGAAGAAACTCTCATGTCCGGTTCTGCAGTAGAGATGGAATTAAGAAACAACCATCGACTATAACCCCAAAAGAACCAGATTTCGTAAACAGCATAGAGGAAGAATGAAAGGAATATCTTGTCGAGGCAATCATATTTGTTTCGGCAGATACGCTCTTCAGGCACTTGAACCTGCTTGGATTACAGCTAGACAAATAGAAGCAGGGCGAAGAGCAATGACACGATATGCGCGTCGTGGTGGAAAAATATGGGTACGTATATTTCCCGACAAACCTGTTACAGTAAGACCCGCGGAAACACGTATGGGTTCGGGGAAGGGATCCCCTGAATATTGGGTATCCGTTGTTAAACGGGGTCGAATACTTTATGAAATGGGTGGAGTATCAGAAACTGTAGCTAGAGCAGCTATCTCAATAGCTGCGCGCAAAATGCCTATACGAACTCAATTTCTTATTTCAGGATAGAGATGTAGAACTAAAAAAAAAAGGGGTATTGGGGATGAAAAAACAACCGCAGGTTTATTTATTTCTGGACGGACAATATTTCTTTTTTTTATTTCATACTTTTGCATTGAAATAACAGATTGAAATAAAAATGATATGATTCAACCTCAGACCCTTTTGAATGTAGCGGATAACAGCGGAGCTCGAAAATTGATGTGTATTCGAATCATAGGAGCTGGTAATCACCGATATGCTCATATTGGTGATGTTATTGTTGCTGTAATCAAAGAAGCAGTTCCCAATATGCCTCTAGAAAGATCAGAAGTAATTAGAGCTGTAATTGTACGTACATGTAAAGAACTCAAACGTGAAAACGGTATGATAATACGATATGACGACAATGCTGCAGTTGTCATTGATCAAGAAGGAAATCCAAAAGGAACTCGAGTTTTTGGTGCGATCGCTCGAGAATTGAGACAGTTAAATTTTACTAAAATAGTTTCATTAGCTCCCGAAGTATTATAAATAGTAGTAGATGAGACTATGATATAGTATAGGGTATCTGAAATAGATCAAATAGATCAAATTAGTAGATTGTGTCTCACGTATATACTTTATAAAAAAAAAAAATAAAAAAAAGGAAACATGTTGATTATATCAAAATTAGGAGGAACCTATAATTCTAGTTCGTCATGGGTAGGGACACGATTGCCGATCTAATAACTTCTATAAGAAATGCTGACACGGATAAAAAAGGAAGGGTTCGAATAGCATCTACAAATATCACCGAAAACATTATTAAAATACTTCTACGAGAAGGTTTTATTGAAAACGTTCGGAAACATCAGGAGAGTAACAAATATTTCTTGGTTTCAACTCTGCGACATAGAAAAACCAGAAAAGGAATATATAAAACTAGAACCATTTTAAAGCGTATCAGCCGGCCCGGCTTACGAATTTATTCCAACTATCAACGAATTCCTAAGATTTTAGGTGGAATGGGAATTGTAATTCTTTCTACTTCTCGAGGTATAATAACAGATCGAGAAGCTCGACTAGAAAGAATTGGAGGAGAAATTTTGTGTTATATATGGTAATCTTCCACCTCTGGTATCCGAATTTGATCTCTAACTTCCTATTTGTAAAATAGAGAGGAAAAGTGAGTTATATAACTATTCCTCCATTAGTTGATACTTCAAGGAGGTTACCTGGAATGAAAGAACAAAAATTGATTCATGAGGGTTTAATTACTGAATCACTTCCCAACGGTATGTTCCGGGTCCGTTTAGATAATGAAGATCTAATTCTAGGATATGTTTCAGGGAGGATCCGCCGCAGTTTTATACGGATACTACCGGGAGATAGAGTAAAAATTGAAGTAAGTCGTTATGATTCAACCAGGGGACGTATAATTTATCGACTTCGCAACAAAGATTCGAATGATTAGGTTATTTTTTTAACCATGGGTATACAATTCGAAGTTAAAAAAAAAATTCAAGAGACTTATTCTCTTCCAAGAAGTGGATTCAGAATTAAGGTAAGGAATAAAAAATATGAAAATAAGGGCTTCCGTTCGTAAAATTTGTGAAAAATGTCGACTGATTCGCAGGCGTGGACGAATTATAGTGATTTGTTCCAATCCGAAACATAAACAGAGACAAGGGTAATTCTTCTAAAAAAGAACTTTCAAAAAAAAATATATATATATATGTAAAAATAAGGTAAAGGATCTGTTTTAACATGAAATGGATATCTCCGTATCTTTTCTTTTTGTATATTTCTGACTCATAAATATGAGATGATAAAATATGACAAAAGCTATACCAAGAATTGGTTCACGTAGGAATGGGCGTATTGGTTCACGTAAGAATGGACGTAGAATATCAAAAGGCGTTATTCATGTTCAAGCGAGTTTCAACAATACCATTATAACTGTTACAGATGTACGAGGTCGGGTAGTTTCTTGGGCCTCCGCCGGTACTTCTGGATTCAAAGGCACAAGAAGAGGAACACCTTATGCTGCTCAAGCCACAGTGGTAAATGCTATTCGTACAGTGGTTGATCAGGGTATGCAACGAGCAGAAGTTATGATAAAGGGTCCTGGTCTCGGAAGAGATGCAGCATTACGAGCCATTCGTAGAAGTGGTATATTATTAAGCTTCGTACGTGATGTAACACCTATGCCACATAATGGATGTCGACCTCCTAAAAAAAGACGTGTGTAGAAATAAGAATTAAACCGATTTCAAGAGAAATAAATGATCAAATAATAATACTAGTATAGTATGGTTCGAGAGGAAGTAGCAGGATCCACTCGAACACTACAGTGGAAGTGTGTTGAATCAAGAGTAGACAGTAAGCGTCTTTATTATGGTCGTTTCATTCTGTCACCACTTATGAAAGGTCAAGCTGATACCATCGGTATTGCCATGCGAAGGGCCTTACTTGGAGAAATAGAAGGAACATGTATCACACGTGCAAAATCTAAGAAGGTGCCACATGAATATTCTACGATAGTAGGTATTG